TTGATCCCCTTCCCATTTTTCATCTAAGTATCTATAAATACTAACAAAAATTCACTCTTGACAGTGATATATGTTGTATATGTAAATCCTAGATGTGAAAATAGGCATAATTCGTCCACGAAAAGGTATAAAACAAGAATAGACAGAAATGCATATGCAAAAAAACAATAAGCAATGAGATCGAAATACTAAATCATAAATCGAGTTCGGGTTGGAATTCCATATATAATATAGACGAGACGGTATTTTCTATAATGCTATAAAAATAAAACACACTTAACTTACTCATGCTCATGATTCCTATTCTTGATATTAAAAAAAAAAAAGGATTGGTTGAACTTGAAAATGCGGTACCAACTAAATACAGTGCTAACCCCATTTATTTCTTATTGAATTAACCGATCAACTTCCTATCGGACATTTTTTTTGATTAGGTACTATTCCAAAAAAATTTCGACATATTTCACTTTATTATGATTATGAGAACCAATCCTACTACTTCTAGTCCTGTGGTTTCCACACTTGAAGAAAAAAACTTAGGACGTATTGTTCAAATTATTGGCCCCGTACTAGATGTCGTTTTTCCCCCAGGAAAGATGCCTAATATTTATAATGCTTTGGTAGTTAAAGGTCGAGATACGACCGGTCAACAAATTAATGTGACTTGTGAGGTACAGCAATTATTAGGAAATAATCGAGTTAGAGCTGTAGCTATGAGTGCTACAGATGGTCTGATGAGAGGAATGGAAGTGATTGACACGAGAGCTCCTCTAAGTGTTCCAGTTGGCGGAGCTACTCTCGGACGAATTTTCAACGTTCTTGGAGAGCCTGTTGATAATTTAGGGCCTGTAGATACTCGCACAACATCTCCTATTCATAGATCTGCGCCTGCGTTTATACAGTTAGATACGAAATTATCAATCTTTGAAACAGGGATTAAAGTGGTGGATCTTTTAGCTCCTTATCGTCGTGGGGGAAAAATCGGTCTATTTGGGGGAGCTGGGGTGGGTAAAACAGTCCTCATCATGGAATTGATCAACAACATTGCCAAAGCTCATGGGGGTGTATCTGTATTTGGCGGAGTAGGCGAACGTACTCGTGAAGGAAATGATCTCTACATGGAAATGAAAGAATCTGGAGTGATTAATGAAAAAAATATTGCAGAATCAAAAGTAGCTCTAGTCTATGGTCAAATGAATGAACCACCGGGAGCTCGTATGAGAGTTGGTTTGACTGCCCTAACCATGGCGGAATATTTCCGGGATGTTAATGAACAAGACGTGCTTCTATTCATCGACAATATTTTTCGTTTCGTCCAAGCAGGATCAGAAGTATCTGCCTTATTGGGGAGAATGCCTTCTGCAGTGGGTTATCAACCCACCCTTAGTACAGAAATGGGTTCTTTGCAAGAAAGAATTACTTCTACCAAAGAGGGATCTATAACTTCGATCCAAGCAGTTTATGTACCTGCGGACGATTTGACCGACCCTGCTCCTGCCACGACATTTGCACATTTAGATGCTACTACCGTACTATCAAGAGGATTAGCTGCCAAAGGTATTTATCCAGCGGTAGATCCTTTAGATTCAACGTCAACTATGTTACAACCTCGCATCGTTGGCGAGGAACATTATGAAACTGCGCAAAAAGTTAAGCAAACTTCACAACGTTACAAAGAACTTCAGGACATTATAGCTATCCTTGGGTTGGACGAATTATCCGAAGAAGATCGTTTAACTGTAGCAAGAGCACGAAAAATTGAGCGTTTCTTATCACAACCCTTCTTCGTGGCAGAAGTATTTACCGGTTCTCCAGGGAAATATGTTGGTCTCGCAGAAACAATTAGGGGGTTTCAACTCATTCTTTCCGGAGAATTAGACAGTCTTCCCGAACAGGCCTTTTATTTGGTGGGTAACATCGATGAAGCTACCGCGAAAGCTATGAACTTAGAAGTGGAGAGCAAATTGAAGAAATGACGTTAAATCTTTGTGTACTGACTCCTAATCGAATTATTTGGGATTCAGAAGTAAAAGAAATAATTTTATTCACTAATAGTGGTCAAATTGGTATATTACCAAACCACGCACCTATTGCCACGGCCGTAGATATAGGTCTTTTGAGAATACGCCTCAATGATCAATGGTTAACGGTGGCTCTGATGGGCGGTTTCGCTAGAATAGGTAATAATGAGATCACCATTTTAGGAAATGATGCGGAGATGAGTACTGACATTGATCCGCAAGAAGCTCAACAAACTCTTGAAATAGCTGAAGCTAACTTGAGTAGAGCTGAGGGTAAAAGACAAGTAATTGAAGCCAATCTAGCTCTCAGACGAGCTAGGACACGAATAGAGGCTATCAATGTTATCTCCTCCTAGACAACATCAAAATAATCAAAAGAAGTTCTTTATTATAGACTACACCACCAATTGAACATAATCAAATGGAATCTGATACAACGAAAAAAAGAAGATGGGTAGAAAAACTTATTAGATACCATT